GGATGACAGGATTTGAACCCGTGACATTTTGTACCCAAAACAAACGCGCTACCAAGCTGCGCTACATCCCTTTCAATTGGTCTACAGTGTCATTGTAGAGAATCCCTGTCTTGTTTTCCACATCTTTATTTCCTCCATTGATATATACAAATTATCTTGTCATTTCTTCTTTTTGGTCTCATATAACAAACATATAATATAGTAATTATATTATATCAAAGTATGAAATAAATATGAAACCTACCATAAAAAATTAATATTTTTTAGGAATTTCATGCGGAAAGGAACATATTTATTTCTTTTAAGAAAAGTAATATCTATTTTGTACATTTCAATTTTAATTAGGGACTCCGCGTACAAATACAAGTGGTCAGTCATTAACTACATATACACATCTGGTCATATATGTATTACCATTATGTATTACAAATTACAATAAAATTACAATAACGAATAAAGAAAGAGGAGTTTTTAAAATGCGAGATCTAAAAACATATCTCTCTGTGGCACCGGTAGTAAGTACTCTATGGTTCGGGTCTTTAGCAGGTTTATTGATAGAGATCAATCGTTTTTTTCCGGATGCGTTGATATTCCCCTTTTTTTAATTCTAGTTATTGATATGGGAAGGGGGGAAGAAGATTAGAGATACAATCAAATATCTGTAACTAATCCCTACCCTTCCCTTCTTTTTTTCTTTGTTTTTTTTTTTTTTTCTAACTTATTCTAAAAAAAAAAAAACAAAGAAAAAGCGTTTTCACCCTCAGTGAAACTATGAACTCGGGCCCAGGCTCAAATTTAATTAATATTAATAATAGAGTGGAAATGAAAATGTGATGGTTGGGGCAACAATATAATATCATACAAGATACTTAACTTAAAATGAAATACTGTACGGCATAAATTATAAATATAGTTACAAATCATTATATTACTTATTACTTTACTACTATATTGATTGCAACGAAATCTTTCTTTCAAAATTTGATTTCGAGTTACCTGCTTCTATTTTTTTTTTTGTACTTTCTTCTTCTTTGCTTCGGATCGGAAAATTAAAGAATTGAGTGAATCAAAAACCAAAGGAGGTTCATGGCCAAGGGTAAAGATGTCCGAGTAACGGTTATTTTGGAATGTACCAGTTGTGTTCGAAATCGTGTTAATAAGGAATCAATGGGCATTTCCAGATATATTACTCAAAAGAATCGACACAATACGCCTAGTCGATTGGAATTGAGAAAATTCTGTCCCTGTTGTTACAAACATACGATTCATGGCGAGATAAAGAAATAGATCGAACCGATCGCTCGTGTGTCAGTCTTCCAAGGAAGATGAAAAATTACATATTATATATATAACATATATTTTATTTATTTAAATATAAACAAACCAAATCCTATTTCGATCGGATCAAACATGATGTAGATGTAGAATTAATAAATAGGATTGGGATTTTCAGGATAAGGAATAAACAAACCATGGATAAATCCAAGCGAATCTTTCTTAAATCCAAGCGATCTTTTCGTAGGCGTTTGCCTCCGATACAATCGGGGGATCGAATTGATTATAGAAACATGAGTTTAATTAGTCGATTTATTAGCGAACAAGGAAAAATATTATCTAGACGGGTGAATAGATTGACCTTAAAACAACAACGATTAATTACTATTGCTATAAAACAAGCTCGTATTTTATCTCTATTACCTTTTCTTAATAATGAGAAACAATTTGAAAGAAGCGAGTCAACCGCTAGAACTGCTAGTCTTAGAACCAGAAAAAAATAGGCTGACTCTTCAATTGAATCAAAATAAAATTCCAACCCAAACTCAAATGCGGATTGACGTTTTTTTTTTTGTTCGAAAAATAGGAAAATCGAGATTTGATTGTCGTGTCGTAAGAAAAAAAAATTGGAGAAGAAGAAAAAATATTTTTTATTGAACGTGTTTCTTCATTTTGATGACTTTATCATATTTTATCATACTAATTTCTACTCTACCTTCCCAGAGTTCATTCTCCAGGGAACTCCATTTAAACTTAAACTATTCCAACGGATTCCTTCCAATTCCTTTATTTTATGATCTCATTGGAAATCATATAAAGACAACTCTTATTTAATATAGCTATTTGTGCAAGTATTTTACGATTAAGAAGCAACTGTCTCTTGTACAGATTGTGTATAAATTTATTATAACTAAAGTATACTTTATTGTCGCGAATTACTGCATTTATCCGAGTGATCCACAAACGACGAAAATCTCTCTTTTGTCTACCTCTATCCCGATGAGCTGAAACCAAAGCTCTTATTTTCTGTTGAGTAATAGTACGAGTAAGTCTTGAATGAGCCCCTCGAAAGGTTGATGCAAATAAACGAATTTTTGTTCTACGTCTTCGGGCTATATACCCTCGTTTAATTCTGGTCATTGAATAAATGAAACTTTGATGAATAACTAATCGATTTCCTTTCTTTCAGCTATTCCCTTCCCGTGTCCTAGTCTATTAATAACAAAACGGATTCTTCCAATGTATAAAATAAAAATTCCAATGGCTTTTGCTACTATAACCGTCCCGACCACGATTTTTTCTTTTTTTTTTTTTTCTAGGTCAAATGCCTAGAAAAAAAAAAATTGTATTGATACTAGGTATCAAAAACACATAGTAAATAAAAAAGTAGTAAATATAAATGGGTATAGTGGGTTCCATCGTTTCTATGGTTACTTCTTAAACGGTGAGGTCCTCTCTATACACCGGAGCCCTTCTTTCTTTCATTTAATCAATGTTATTGTTAACTTGTACAGTTCATACTCTTTGGCTCTACCCATAATTATCCAGTACTAGGTCTTTCACAACGAGATCTACTTAATACAGTAACGGTATTTAATTATGAAGATTAGCTGAGTAGCTGACCCTGTTAGTCCGTTCTTGCAAGAATAAGGCATAATTTTTCTGCTTTTTAAAATAGGATTTCCCCCGCTTAATGGATACCATTTGCTATCAATGGAGAATTCTTTCTCATCTTAAATTTAAAATTGAGGTGATTGGATTTGCACCAACGGAAACCATACATTTGATACCACAATAGAAGGATAGATCTTTTTTATTTTTAGATATTGAATGGAGTTCTTTCATTCTATTCTATACTATTCACTGGTACTGATCGTTGATACTGGATCAATTGTTTTCTTTCTTTTGTCCTAGCCCATGATCTGAACGAGTCGCACATACACCCTAGTACATGTTCCTCGTCGCTGAGGACATCCCCCAAGAGCGGGGGATTTGGTGACATTTCTGATTGGCTGTCTTGTGTTTCTAATAAGTTGTTTAATAGTTGGCATGTTGAATCATATACATAATGGGCTGGTTTAGATCGATCTTAACCGGGTGATTATGAATTATTTTATTTCTATATTATATATTAATAGATTAATGAATCGATAAATCCGGTAAGAAGATAAAATCTCAAATCACGAATTCGTGTGAAATCCTTGTTATTTTTTCTTTTTTATTCAGTCGCTACAAGATCAACAATTCCATGAGCTTGGGCTTCTGTTGCTGACATAAAAACATCTCTTTCCATGTCTTCGGATACAACCCATAAGGGTTTGCCTGTCCTTTGTACATAAACCCTTGTGATGGTTTCGCGCAGCTTCAGTAGTTCTTCCGCTTCCAAGATAAATTCTCCCGTCTGTGCCTCATAAAAAGAACTAGCAGGTTGATGGATCATTACCCTGATGATATAACATAATAAATGTTTATTTTATCTCGCATGATGAAAGGCGAAGAGATAAAGAATAATAAAAATAAATAAAATAATTGAACAACCGTACAGGCATCTTTTGCGCATTGCATACGGCTCTATAATGGAATTAACTTTTTTTTTTACCTTACTTACATCGAAAAAAATATAAATATAGGTTCTATCAGACTCAGGTTGGTAAATGATCCAATAACCACCCTTCTTTTTGGAGTAGTTCAAAAATACTATGATGGCTCCGTTGCTTTATATACTTATTTCGTCTGTTATTTAGCAATCCCAAAGTTTCTTTTTTTTTTTTTCAAATAAAAAAACAAGATTTTTTTATTTTCATATTCTTTCATAACATAAATAAAATATTATTAAGAGCTCCCGGGCGTGAAAACAAAAAGGTTTGTGACGCTGAAATAGGCCTCCCGATAGATCGGATAAAATCGGAAATACCTTTTATCTCATACTACTCTTTCGATACATAATTTAAGGGTTTAAAAAAAATTCTCATATCGAATTCGAAGTGCCATGCTATTATTACTTAATATTCATATTTCATATAGCGCGAAGGCATAGTCTTCTTTTTTCTCTCAAATCAAATAAAAAACTCATTGGCGCCAAGCGTGAGGGAATGCTAGACGTTTGGTAATTTCTCCTCCGACCAGAATAAAAGATCCCATTGAAGCGGCTAATCCCATGCATATTGTCTGTATATCTGGTCGCACAAATTGCATAGTATCATAAATAGCTACTCCGGGTATTACCCATCCGCCAGGAGAGTTTATAAACAAATACAGATCTTTGGTATCATCCTCTATACTGAGATATACCATAAGACCAATAAGTTGATTCGAGATCTCGCTATCAACCCCTTGGCCTAAAAAAAGTAATCTTTCTCGATAAAGTCGGTTGATTGGGATAAAGTTGTATCCCTTAGAAACCGTACATGCACCTTTTGATGCATACGGTTCAACAAAAATAATGAAAAAAAAAGAATCAATGTGTAGATGTAGATTCTAGCGCTTTCTTTTTTTTTTTTCATAACAGGCTTTTAACTTATAAAAAAGGGGATTTTCTTTCATTTTTCAAGAAAGATGGGGTTTGGCCTGTTTATCTATAAAAAAAATTACTAAAGTTATCTAACTAACTTCTCATTGATGTATTGTTTCATCGAGATACAATCTAAATCGCGATGTAATTTTCTTGTTCCTAAATGGGCTTCTTAAATTTTTTTAGGTTTATGCTCTACTCCGAGTAAAGATCCGTCCGATTTGGATTTGCACATATAGGACAAATGCCCCAATACCACGTCCTTTTACTACGACTTCCCTTTTTTTTTCAATTTTTTTCATGTCTTACAACAAATATTCACTGCATTCATCATATTACTCGATTGATTAACAGTTTGAGATCACTTCTATTTATATATATAGAATATGATATAACATAGTAATCATAAATATATTTATTACCAATTGTTTTTTTTCTAAACGGAGCCTAGATACTTCATTTTATTGGCCTAACCAAGCCAACCATAAATTATTCTAATTGATAATATTAATCTGTATACCCTCCCGAAAAAATAGATCTAATTGCACTTCACGCTCCAAATTTTTGATAATTCAATCAATCTTTCTTGGGCGAAAGGGAGGATATCTCGATCGGGGAAGAGAACGGGGAAATACCATATGACCCAATATATATGACAAGTCGCACTATACGTCAATCCACAATGCATCTTCCTCTCCAGGACTTCGAAAAGGTACTCTTGGAACACCAATAGGCATTAAATAAAAGAAAAATTAAGTACTATATCTCACTTTGATGTGAAAGCGTAACAATGGGTTTATTGTACTAATAATATTGGCCTTTATCATATTTTATTATCATATTTTATCCATAGATTGACTAAGTTCATAAAAAAATAAAAGAAGACAAAATGAATAAAGGAAAATTCTTAAAAATAAGTCCTTTGAATGATGAACAAATATATATGCATTCACTCATATAAATATAAAATGGTATCAACTCCCCTACCATTGCGTATTGGTACTTATCGGGTATAGAATAGATCTGCTTCTTTTTGTTCCTACGAACAAAATAGTTTCGTTATTACTAAAAGTAATTATTACGAAAAGAATCAAATAAATATTAATCCTTTCCCCAAGATAATCCACTAAAAAGAGGGTCCACAGCATAGTTTTTTCCAATGCAATAAAGTTACATTGTGTCTATTTTTCGTTGATAAAGGGGTATTTCCATGGGTTTGCCTTGGTATCGTGTTCATACCGTCGTATTGAATGATCCCGGTCGTTTGATTGCTGTCCATATAATGCATACAGCTCTGGTTGCTGGTTGGGCCGGTTCGATGGCTCTATACGAATTAGCAGTTTTTGATCCTTCTGATCCTGTTCTTGATCCAATGTGGAGACAGGGTATGTTCGTTATACCCTTCATGACTCGTTTAGGAATAACCAATTCATGGGGGGGTTGGAGTATCACAGGGGGGAATGTAACGAATCCGGGTATTTGGAGTTACGAAGGTGTGGCCGGGGCACATATTGTGTTTTCTGGTTTGTGCTTTTTGGCAGCTATCTGGCATTGGGTGTATTGGGATCTAGAAATATTTACTGATGAACGTACAGGAAAACCCTCTTTAGATTTGCCTAAGATCTTTGGAATTCATTTATTTCTATCAGGGGTGGCTTGCTTTGGTTTTGGTGCATTTCATGTAACAGGATTGTATGGTCCTGGAATATGGGTGTCCGATCCTTATGGACTAACCGGAAGGGTACAATCCGTAAATCCAGCGTGGGGTGTGGAGGGTTTTGATCCTTTTGTTCCGGGAGGAATAGCCTCTCATCATATTGCAGCAGGGACCTTGGGCATATTGGCGGGTCTATTCCATCTTAGTGTCCGTCCACCTCAACGCCTATACAAAGGATTACGTATGGGAAATATTGAAACCGTACTTTCCAGTAGTATTGCTGCTGTCTTTTTTGCAGCTTTTGTAGTTGCTGGAACTATGTGGTATGGTTCAGCAACTACCCCGATTGAATTATTTGGTCCCACTCGTTATCAATGGGATCAAGGATACTTCCAACAAGAAATATATCGAAGAATCGGTGCTGGGTTAGCCGAAAATCAAAGTTTATCTGAAGCTTGGTCTAAAATTCCTGAAAAACTAGCTTTTTATGATTACATCGGCAATAATCCGGCAAAAGGGGGGTTATTCAGAGCGGGCTCAATGGACAACGGGGATGGAATAGCTGTTGGGTGGTTAGGACATCCTATCTTTAGAGATAAAGAGGGGCGCGAACTTTTTGTACGTCGTATGCCTACTTTTTTTGAAACATTTCCGGTTGTTTTGGTAGACGGAGACGGAATTGTTAGAGCCGATGTTCCTTTTAGAAGGGCAGAATCAAAATATAGTGTCGAACAAGTAGGTGTAACTGTCGAGTTCTATGGCGGCGAACTCAACGGAGTCAGTTATAGTGATCCCGCTACTGTGAAAAAATATGCTAGACGTGCTCAATTGGGTGAAATTTTTGAATTAGATCGTGCTACTTTGAAATCCGATGGTGTTTTTCGTAGCAGTCCAAGGGGTTGGTTTACTTTTGGGCATGCTTCGTTTGCTTTGCTCTTCTTCTTCGGACACATTTGGCATGGTGCTAGAACCTTGTTTAGAGATGTTTTTGCTGGTATTGATCCCGATTTAGATGCTCAAGTGGAATTTGGAGCATTCCAAAAACTTGGAGATCCAACTACAAGAAGACAAGTAGTCTGATACAATATTGCTTTGTTACTTGTTACTTTTCGTTTTTATTTTATTTTTATGATTTGATATAGGGTACTGGATAAATCGTGATTTGAATCACTGTCTTTTCTTTGACTCTTGTTCTTTATTTATCCGGGAGACGATCCCAAATAAACAGGTATGGAAGCTATAATTGTAAACCACGATTGAATCTATGGAAGCATTGGTTTATACATTCCTTTTAGTCTCAACTCTAGGAATAATTTTTTTCGCTATCTTTTTTCGAGAACCGCCTAAAGTTCCAACTAAAAAGGTGAAATGATTTTTCATTATCTCAATTGAAAGTAATGATCCTCCCAATATTGGGAGGATCATTACTTCAACTAGTCCCCGTGTTCCTCGAATGGATCTCTTAGTTGTTGAGAGGGTTGCCCAAAAGCAGTATATAAGGCGTACCCAGTAAAACTTACAAGTAAACCAGATAAAAAGATGGCAACTAGGGTTGCTGTTTCCATTATTATATAGTTTTAAGACATTATATAGTTTTAAGACCACAATGGATCTATTATAAGATCATTTATTTACAACGGAATGGTATACAAAGTCAACAGATCTTACTGAATATAAAATATTATGGCTACACAAACTGTTGAGGGTAGTTCTAGATCTGGCCGCCCAAAACGAACTAATGCAGGGAGTTTATTGAAACCATTGAATTCAGAATATGGTAAAGTAGCTCCTGGGTGGGGAACTACTCCTTTGATGGGTCTCGCAATGGCTCTATTTGCGATATTCCTATCTATTATTTTGGAGATTTATAATTCTTCCATTTTACTGGATGGAATTTCAATGAATTAGATTCACAAGAACCATTAACTGGCTTTTTCAATACAAAGTGAAGCGTTTAGTTTTCAGATTTTTATCCCATTCTATTTTGGTAGTTCGACCGTGGAATTTCTTTGTTTCTGTATTTCCGGAATATGAGTGTGTGACTTGGTATAATTGATCCTATGGATAGTACAGAGGATGGGTCTGTCATCTTGATAGAGATGGTTTTACTTCGTCGGATATTCATTCTAGTATCTGGAGCACGGAATATATGAAATAGATTACAAAGTATTAGAACTATGATTCATACTTAATAGTTAGACCTCGTGGCCGGACGTCAAAAAATTTTTTCAAAGAGTTAGAAGGTATAAATAGAAAGATTTTTATTCTTTCAAACTTTCGTTTATGCTTATTTTGATCAAAGGACAAAGGTTTCTTTGGATTTTTACTCATTATATCTATTCATTGAATAAGTGATGATCCAATGGTTCTTACTCAGGGAATTTTGGGACTTAGTTTGAAGGGGTTTTGTTGAATCATCGTGGTTCTAGTATGAATCTGAGGTTTTAATTAATTCATAGGGTCTTAACAAGAGAATTCCTATCAATAATAAAGAAAACAGCAGTAAAGCCGCATTACACATAAATAACAACAAAGAAAATTAAATAGGTAATATAGAAGATTCAAGAGGCCTATAACGATCAATATATAATATATAGACGAATGAGCCGACTTGATTTTTTGGCATTATAACCACAAAGAAGAGCTTTCGGATCTTTATTCTTTCGTATCTTCATAAAAAATTGAATCATAGAATTAAGAAATTTCAAACTTTCTACACATCCGTTAGAACTAGTATTGGGGTGTTTCTGTTTGAGCCGTACGAGATGAAATTTTCATATACGGTTCTCCGGGGGGGTCTCCTTGATTTACCTATCTCAATAAAATCTATGATTGGTTCGAAGAACGTCTTGAGATTCAGGCAATTGCCGATGATATAACTAGTAAATATGTCCCTCCTCACGTCAACATATTTTATTGTCTAGGAGGAATTACGCTTACTTGTTTTTTAGTACAAGTAGCTACAGGGTTTGCTATGACTTTTTATTATCGTCCGACCGTTACAGAGGCTTTTGCTTCTGTTGAATATATAATGACTGAAGCTAATTTTGGTTGGTTAATCCGATCAGTTCATCGATGGTCGGCAAGTATGATGGTCCTAATGATGATCCTGCACGTATTTCGTGTGTATCTCACCGGTGGCTTTAAAAAACCTCGCGAATTGACTTGGGTTACAGGTGTGGTTTTGGGTGTATTGACCGCATCTTTTGGTGTAACTGGTTATTCCTTACCTCGGGACCAAATCGGTTATTGGGCAGTAAAAATTGTAACAGGCGTACCAGAAGCTATTCCTGTAATAGGCTCGCCCCTGGTAGAGTTATTGCGCGGAAGTGCTAGTGTGGGACAATCCACTTTGACTCGTTTTTATAGTTTACACACTTTTGTATTACCTCTTCTTACTGCCGTATTTATGTTAATGCACTTCCCAATGATACGTAAGCAAGGTATTTCTGGTCCTTTATAAAGAATATATACCATCGAGTAATCAATCATTTATCACTTGGGGTAGGAACAATAGTATTTCATTGCTACAAATATGGATTATTGAAAAGAATAAG